GAATCCGAAAATGGCACCTTATATCTCTGCAAAGCGTAAGGGTATTCATATTACAAATCTTACTAGAACTGCTCGTTTTTTATCAGAAGCGTGTGATTTGGTTTTTGATGCAGCAAGTAGGAGAAAACAATTCTTAATTGTTGGTACCAAAAATAAAGCAGCTGATCCAGTAGCGCGGGCTGCAATAAGAGCTCGGTGTCATTATGTTAATAAAAAATGGCTAGGCGGCCTTTTAACGAATTGGTCCACTACAGAAATGAGACTTCAAAAGTTCAGGGACTTGAGAATGGAACAAAAGACAGGGGGAATCCACCGCCTTCCGAAAGGGGATGCGGCTCGATTAAAGAGACAGTTATTTCACTTGCAAACATATTTGGGCGGGATTAAATATATGACAGGGTTACCCGATATTGTAATAATCGTTGATCAGCAAGAAGAATATATGGCTCTTCAAGAATGTATCACTTTGGGAATTCCAACAATTTGTTTAATTGATACAAACTGTGACCCGGATCTCACAGATATTTCGATTCCAGCGAATGATGACGCTATAGCTTCAATCCGATTAATTCTTAACAAATTAGTATTTGCGATTTGTGAAGGGCGTTCTAGCTATATACGAAATCCCTGATTAATAATAAGATAAATAAATTCTTTTTTGAATTCCATAGATTGACGGAATCCGTTACTCTTTCTGAATCTCATAAAAGAGATAAAAAACTGGGGATATTTTGTGATTAGTTGGTATCTAAAATATACAATTCAAGTGAGCAAGTCGAAAAAAAGACGGTTGAATCAAAATAATTTCTTGTAAAGTTTTCTTTCTTTCAGAGGACAATATGAATGTTCTATCATATTCCATTAACACATTAAAAGGGTTATATGAAATATCTGGTGTGGAAGTAGGCCAGCATTTCTATTGGAAAATAGGCGGTTTCCAAGTCCATGCCCAAGTACTTATTACTTCTTGGGTTGTAATTGTTATCTTATTAGGTTCAGCCATTGTAACTGTTCGGAATCCACAAACCATTCCTACTGACGGTCAGAATTTCTTCGAATATATCCTTGAATTTATTCGAGATGTGAGCAAAACCCAGATTGGAGAGGAATATGGTCCATGGGTTCCCTTTATTGGAACTTTGTTTCTATTTATTTTTGTTTCTAATTGGTCAGGGGCGCTTTTACCTTGGAAAATCATAGAGTTACCTCATGGGGAGTTAGCCGCACCCACGAATGATATAAATACTACCGTTGCTTTAGCTTTACTTACGTCAATAGCATATTTTTATGCGGGCCTTAGCAAAAAAGGATTAGGTTATTTCGGTAAATACATACAACCAACTCCAATCCTTTTACCCATTAACATTTTAGAAGATTTCACAAAACCTTTATCACTTAGCTTTCGACTTTTTGGAAATATATTAGCGGATGAATTAGTAGTTGTTGTTCTTGTTTCTTTAGTACCTTCAGTGGTTCCTATACCTGTCATGTTCCTTGGATTATTTACAAGTGGTATTCAAGCTCTTATTTTTGCAACTTTAGCTGCGGCTTATATAGGTGAATCCATGGAGGGACACCATTGACTAAGTTTCGAAATAGTCTTTTTTAGCTTAGTGTAAGGTAATCTATGCCTTGCTCGAGATAATCTTCTTCGTGAACATAAATATACACATAAATAGACAAAAAAGTCTATAAGATCTAGAAGAATAGTAAAAAAGATTACGATATTAGGGAATTGTAAAAAAAAAATTAGGTTCTATAGAGCGATTCCCATTTCAGTCGGTTTTATTCAATTCAAAGATTGACCAAAAGAAAATATTAATAAAGAATAAATTACATGAACTTAGATCAACCAAAGACTTATATTTCTATGCAATGATTTAGACTAAGAAATTCGCCCATTTAGATTGATTGTATCCATGTGGGATAATGCTAAATTCTAAATTAAATAAAAGGAAGATTAGGGGTTTACAAAAAATGAGATTCAAGAGAAAATAGTTTCGTTAGAAGAGTGGGATCAAACTTGGTATATGTAATATATATAATCGCTATAAGCCAACTTTCCTTTATAGATGTTTCGAAAAATGTTTTTAAAATACGACTGAATCCAAGATACAAATAGTTGGTTTACGTTATGGAAGAAAGACATGTATATGTAATAGTAGGCTAGTTATATATGAGCTAAAAGATATATCTAATCTGCCCTCCTATTATTGAGAATTGGGGTAGGGATTCCAATAAAAGTCCTTCCGTTTCATTTGTAACTGTGAATTCAATTCAATATTGAATAAAGAAATTCAATCAAGAAAAAGAACGAAGAGTTCGAATTCAAAGAATGGTTCGGAACAAAGAAAGAAATGGAAAAACAAAAAGTTGTATGAATTCTATGAATTCACAAAAACTCTGTGGATAGGAACTATAAAATAGATATCGAAGTAGTTCTGATGATTCAATAATATTACTACTTCAATTGGGAGCTCTTAGTTGCGTTACTTTGACT